AAAAAGAAATAAGCAAAGTTACGTCATTAAGTGATCAATGGGAAATTCATGGAAAGTTACAGTCTCCACCACGGAATAGTGCACCAACACGGCTTCATCGACGTTGTTTTTCGACCGGAAGACCAAGAGCTAACTATAGAGACTTTGGGCTATCTGGACACATACTTCGTGAAATGGTCCATGCGGGTTTGTTGCCGGGGGCAACAAGATCGAGTTGGTAAGGATTAAAACATCTCTTCATTTTTCTAGTCATTTATAGGATCCTCTATCTCGAGGATCCCCCTTTACCATTCTGTATAAATGGGCTACCATATTTTTACAGATATGGTAAAGGGGACATTAAAACCTTGTTTATCCTTTAGTTGACAGTTCTTATCTTCATCGCGGGGTAGAGCAGTTTGGTAGCTCGCGAGGCTCATAACCTTGAGGTCACGGGTTCAAATCCCGTCTCCGCAACAAGTTTTTTTTACAAAAAAAAGGGGGGGGGGTTACTCTTTTTACTTTACTCTGTTAACTACTAATTAACATTAACAATTAATTTAACAATTAATTATCCCTTTTTTTGTAACAGAAAAGAAGGACGAGGACAAAACCACTATATATACTATTACTATCACGGTCAATTCTATTGACTTGACTCATTTATCTGAATTCAAAATTACCTCAAATACATTACCTACATTACCCTAGGCGGATAGCGGGAATCGAACCCGCGTCTTCTCCTTGGCAAGGAGAAATTTTACCATTCGACTATATCCGCATCTTTTTATTCTTTATAAAATATACTAAAAAAAAGTAAATCAAAATTAAAAATGAAAGAAGAATTTCTATCTATTTTCTCTATATTTCTAATATATTTTAGATTTAGCATTTAGATTACTAAAACTAAAGTAGATTAGTAAAGAATATACTAATTCTATTAGAATAGAATAATTCTATTCTATTACTTCTATATAATTAGAATTTAATTAATTAATTAATAGTAAAAGTTTTTTAGATTTTAGAATAAACTAGTTATGATTTTTTGATATTCTAATAAAATATTATTATTTTAAAGTTGAAATAAAAAGTTCTAACTTTAAAATCTAAAATAAGTAATTTTTTAATAAAAATGAGCATAAAACAATAACAACAAAGAAATGGGATTTTTGAGAATTCTAATTCATATTCTTTTTTATCCTGTTTTCCGGTATCATTTTATAATAAGGTTTTTTGTTGGACCCCTCCCTCTAATTTTGTGTTCATTTTTTATTTGCATTCTTATGCATTTTGAGGGCTTATATTTCATTTTAAGGTGTCTCGCATAATCGAAAGAATTCGGATTCGGAGGGGGGGTCATTTCATTTTTTTATCTGTAAAAAAGGGGTTCAAGAGATGAGAGAATTAAGGATACCTACCAGAAACACTAATACAATCCATAAGGATGTCCCGGAAAATACAACATTTTTGTTACTCGACCAACCCTCAGGAGAAGCAAATACAACGGGTACACTTATCAGTAAGATTAATGAAGTAGCAATTAATGCAAAAACAGCCAATTGGAAAGCAATAGTCATCCTTCTAATCCTCCAAGTTACCAACAAAAGAACTATACCATTTAATCCATCTCTTATTCAAAAAAAATATATAATTGTAGGAAAATGTATCATAGAGGGATTTTCCGTTTTTTCATGAATACATTCATTCTAATTAATTCTATATGAATATGAATTTTTTATATGAATTATTAACACACTTTTAACCGCTTTATTCGGACATGGGGTCGGGAGTAGTTTCTTTTTTTTTTTTTACTTCGGCAATGATCGTGCTAGATTATGCATTTAAAAGTATCTATATCTCTAAATAGATAGTTATAAATGGACTTATCCCTTCACCCCAGTATTTTTCTATATTCTATAATATAGTCATGGTATTCATTCCTACGCTTTGGTCCTGTTCTATATCGGTAGAATAAATAAGAAAATTAGAATACTTTTTTATAAATTCTCTTTTGGAGAGATGGCCGAGTGGTTGATAGCTCCGGTCTTGAAAACCGGTATAGTTCAGAACAAAGAACTATCGAGGGTTCGAATCCCTCTCTCTCCTTTTGCTCGGCAAATACAAACGGATTTGTTTTGTATTGGTTTACCAGGTTCAGTATCATAAAGGTGAATGGCTCGGCTAGGTAGGATAGCCGAGCCAAAAAAAAAGAAGTTAGAGATAAAAATGGAAAGAAAGGAAAGAGTAATATCTTTTTTTTTAGGTATAACCCAATCTACCGAGGTGGAATCAAATTAAGTCCTACTTCAAGTCTTGGATTTATTCCCTCAGTTAAGAGGAGTCATAGAAAGAACAGGTTCAAAATCACGATCAATTCCTTTTTCAAATCCCGCAGCAGCAGCTCTAGCCCTTCCCGCGTGCCATAAATGACCTACGAATAGGAAGAATCCTAGAACAAAATGAGAGGTAGCTAACCAACTTCGAGGAGAAACATAATTGACTGCATTGATCTCGGTAGCTA